TCTTGTATACACTCTGCAAGAACGCCTCGTAAGCATCATCGTCATCATAATTAAACTCGTCATATCTAATTTCAAACCCATCGTCATCTTGATCTTCAAGCTTATAATACAAACCCTTCTCCTTCTTTTGATCCTTCTCTTCAAGCTCTTCAAGAGGATCAGGATTCTGTTCACCTTCATCTTCATCATAATACGAATCATTCTCTTGATCATTCTCTTCAAGCTCATCCTCGTCATATTCCTCAACAATGAACTGGATCTGCTTGGCCCAAAATGAACTGGACCAATAGGGAAATCCCAATTCATTGTCATTGGCCCTTTCGACCCAATCAAATAGAAAGCCCCAAGGGGACCATATTCTAGGAGCCCAAACTATGTAATCGGATAACACCTTCTGCGGGTCGATTTTTACCCCCCCTTGAAACTCCTCCGCCGATTCGTCTTTTTGATAGATAAATCTCTGATCAAGCATAGAACAAAATCCATTTTGTATCATATATGAGGGATTCCTTGGTTCGGGCCGAAGAAGCAATGTCACTCGATCCTTATCAAACTGACTGCAATCTTTTTCTGGCCGTGAGAATCCCACTAGAACGCCTTCTACTTCTAATAGGCCATGAACTAGATCAGAATTATTCTCAACGAGTCTACCAGAAGCGATCCCATTGTTTTCATCTGGTCCGGGTCGAGACCAAAGATCTTGAGCGACCGATCCGGCAGAACAATTCAAAAGATAAAGAAGTATCGTTAATTTCTTCATGCTCATTCCAAGTTCGAAGTACCATTTGTACACATAAGAATCCCCTTCGATACATAATGTCTTATGCATATAGATAGATATAGGATCTATGGGGCAATTACTTAGAAGTAAATTTTGTGCTACAGCCCTTCCTATCTGATAGAAAAGGAGCCGATAATTCTGAACCGGTATTACATGGGCTCGCAAATCCCAAGTTTGTCTATGAAGAGCGGATCTAATTGTATTAGTGTCTATAATAGATTTCCCCTGTGAAAGACTAATCGATAGGGCCTCGTTGGTAAGTGCTACAACATCTCGTGCATTGGAACCCATGGTTATGGACTCGAATCCATTAGTATGGAACATTTTTTTTTCCAAGCGAAATCCCCTAGTATATGAAAGAGTGAAAAAGTGCTTTCGTTGTTGTGGAATAAGAGACCTTCGTACCTTAATGCACGTATTTAATCTATGCGGAGCTATTAGAGAGGGATGCATTTTTTGGGGAATATGGGTCGAAGCAATAACAAGACTATTTCTAGTGGAAGATCTTTCAAAATCCCAGGAGAGAAGGTTCACTAATAGACCGAGGGAGAAGAACTCCGAATCCGTCAAATCCAGCTCATGAATGTTTGGAATCCATATTATGCAAGGAGACATTGCTTTTGCTAATTCGATTTGAAAGGTGATATAAAATCGGCGTACGTGCTGCACCGTATCCATCTCCACAGTTAGCTCATCCATCATAGTTAGCTGTTCCAGCTCCACATCAAGGTCACGATCGCTATCGTAATCAGCATCAATATCAATATCAATGTCGTCAAGAGCATGAATATCTTGATTAACAGTCTCAATATCGTCACGAACATCAATATCGTCATCATCATCATCATCATCATCATCATCACTGTCATAAACACCATCACTAAAACGATAAACTGTATCCCGGAACTTGTCCAAAAATATCGTAATGAAAGGAAGATAGGAGTTTTTCGCTAGGTATTTGACCAAATAGGATCGTCCAAGTCCTATAGAACCTATCACTAAAATACCCCTAGAGGGGGATAAGGTTAAGCGGAGCGAAAAGGGTTTTTCATGAGATGGTAAATGAAAACTATTAGCCCCAGACGAGGTTTGTGAATACGTGATTGTCTGATAATGAGCAAGGAATATCCGTCTTTCTGCTAAAGAGGATGTATTGAACTCATAATTTATTAGATCCTTTTTTTGAATGTCAACTAAGTTTCGTAAGTAAATTTCTCCCGGCTGTTCAATCATTTGAGGATCAGAGTCATTCTTTGATAAATGATCACTATGAGTCAGACTCCATAAAATTTGATCAATCCTTTTTTCTGTCGTTAAGGTGGAGAACTGAATCAAGACTTCTCTTTCTTCATCATCAATCCAATCACTGGTTGCGGCCCAGGATTCTATTTTATCATCAATCCTATACTCGAAAACGTTTTTTCTTTTTCTTATCAATGAATAGATCTCTTTACTTGTATGACTTAGATGTCTCGTATTTGTCGAAAAAGTGATTTGATTGACGGGGATACTTATGAGATCGATGATATCGCTGAGATTGATATTCAAATATTTCTTCTTAAAGCGTATTCCATAAGCATTAACCAATAACATGTTTTCCAGAGCAACTAGAAAGAGATTTTTTAACCTTAACCAGAAAGAATTCGATTCAGATATAGGATACTTATCCAGAAGTTTTACCAACTCAATCTCAATCATAGATGATTCCATCATCAAAGA